CTATCTTTAAAAATTTTTTTTTAATTGAAACTTAGGAAAGTACTTTAGAAACATATGTATAAAAAAACATATTTTATTGAGCCCCTTCATGCCTACTATAACTAGTTATTTCGGTTTTCTACTAGCAGCTTTAACTATAACCTCAGTTCTATTTATTGGTCTAAGCAAAATACGACTTATTTGAAATTAATTGAATTAATATTTTTTTATAAAAAAGGATTTCTATAGTATTTCATATGTTCGATAGTTCCTTACCGTGTTAATTACCCTTGGTCATTGAGATTAATCGGCAATACAGATTAAGAGCTAGGAATAGATAGTACCTCTCTTTTCTCCCTTTCAAAAATGAAAACAAAAGAAAATTTAAATGATTGAAGTTTCTTTATTTGGAATCGTCTTAGGTCTAATTCCTATTACTTTGGCTGGATTATTCGTAACTGCTTATTTACAATACAGACGTGGTGATCAGTTGGACTTTTGATTAATTAACATCTCTTTTTTTTGACTGACCTCCTTCTTGCTTTCATATGCGGGAGGTCTAATTTAGGTTGCTGCTCAATTATTTGCGAACAGTGGAATTTTGACACAATCTAATAAACAAGAGTGAAATCACGCTCTGTAGGATTTGAACCTACGACATTGGGTTTTGGAGACCCACGTTCTACCGAACTGAACTAAGAGCGCTTTTCTTTTTTTTTCTAAAAAACGAAAAGGCTAGAAATAGTACATTCTTTAACCCGAATCGATTTTGTACATATATACTATATCATAGTATATCATAAATTTCAGAATTATATGTATGTCCAATTAAAAAAAAAAAAAGATAGATCTAAAATAGATCCCTCGTTACTGCTCATAAGAGCAGTAATAGGTAGGGATGACAGGATTTGAACCCGTGACATTTTGTACCCAAAACAAACGCGCTACCAAGCTGCGCTACATCCCTTTCAATTGGTTTACAGTGTCATTGTAGAGAATTCCTGTCTTGTTTTCCACATCCTTATTTTTTTTGTCTCATATCAGATAACAAACATATATATAATTAAAAAAATTACTTTTTTTTTAGGAAAATTATATCAATTTTACATAAAAAGGCGTTTACATTTTCAAATGGAATCTATAAGATCGTTCTAGTAGACAATATTTCAATTCTAATTTTGAAAGTGGGGGGGGGTTACGTATACAAAAGAACTTCTTAACTACATGTACATCTATAGTTATATATATTACTATATATATTGTAATACAATAAAGAAGAAATAAGGAGGATTTCAAATGCGAGATCTAAAAACATATCTTTCCGTAGCACCGGTACTAAGTACTCTAGGGTTCGTTTCGTTAGCAGGTTTATTAATAGAGATTAATCGTTTATTTCCAGATGCATTAACATTTCCCTTTTTTTAATTCTAGTTATTAACATCATAAAGGGTAAAAAAATTTAGAGATACGATCAACGATCGGGGACTAATCCCCCCCCTTTTTTTCTAATTATTTTTTTAGAATGCAAAATAATTATAAAAAAAAGGGGGGGCGAAAGGTCATAAAAATGAGGGTTCAGGATCCAATTAAATTAGTAATAGAACTAAAAAAAGTGTTGCTAGGGAAAGAGTATCCTACGAGATACTTAAAAAAAATACTGTATAAAGATTTTAAATATAGTTTTCAAAAAATCATTGTATTGCTTATTATTTTATTTTTATTTAATTACTCATTAATATTCATTGCAACGAAATATTTCAGAAATTTTTTTTAGTTAATTAACAGCTTCTATTTTTTTTGTTTTTGTTCTTTATGGATCCTAAAATGAAAATAGAAGATTGGGGTGAATCATAAATCCAAAGGAGGTTTCATGGCCAAAGGTAAAGATGTTCGAGTAACAATTATTTTGGAATGTACCAGTTGTGTTCGAAATGATATTAAGAAAGAATCGGCGGGAATTTCCAGATATATTACTCAAAAGAATCGGCATAACACTCCTAGTCGATTGGAATTGATAAAATTCTGTCCCTATTGCTATAAACATACAATTCACGGGGAAATCAAGAAATAGATCAAATTGAGTGCTTGTATGTCAAATTTTATTTTAAGAATAGGAATAATGATAGTATCTACGTATTATTACATATATATAAATATAAACAAATAAATTAATAGAAAGAAATCTAATCCTATATTCTTAATTCTATATAGAAACTCTATCCTATATAGAAATATAAATCTATTTTGATCCGATCAAAATAGGATTTTAGAGGTAAGGAATAAAAAAATTATGAATAAATCTAAGCGACCTTTTACTAAATCCAAGCGATCTTTTCGTCGGCGTTTGCCCCCGATCCAATCGGGGGATCGAATTGATTATAGAAACATGAGTTTAATTAGTCGATTTATTAGTGAACAAGGAAAAATATTATCTAGACGGGTGAATAGAGTAACTTTAAAACAACAACGATTAATTACTATTGCTATAAAACAAGCTCGTATTTTATCTTTGTTACCTTTTATTAATAATCAGAAACAATTTGAAAGAAGTGAGTCCACCCCTAGAACTACTAGCCTTAGAACCAGAAAAAAATAGACTTATTCTTCAATTGAATACCAATTCCAATCTGAAGGAATTAAAAAAGAGGTTAATATTTTGTTCGACAAATCCAATCAAGAATCAAAATTTGATTGTTACGTCTGTGTCTGTCATAAAAAAAAATAAAAGAATCGTCGAAAAGAAAAACTCTTTTTTTAGCGACTATATACCCTCGTTTTGTTTTGACGACTTTTTTTTATAATACTAATTTCTACTCTACCCTCCCCGAGCTTATTCTACTTAGAACTTTATTTCAAATATTTTAGTGTATTTCTTCCAATCCCCTCATTTTTTTATCTCATTCGAAATCGTATAAAGACAACTCCTATTTAATAGAGCTATTTGTGCAAGTATTTTTCGATTAAGAAGTAATTGCTTCTTGTACAGATTGTGTATGAATTGGTTATAACTATAGAATACCTCCATTTCGTGAATTACGGCATTTATTCGAGTGATCCATAAACGACGAAAATCTCTTTTTCTTTTACCCCTATCCCGATGAGCCGAAACTAAAGCTCTTATTCTCTGTTGAGTCATAGTTCGTGTAAGTCGTGAATGAGCCCCTCGAAAGCTTGATGCAAATAAACGAAGTTTTGTTCTACGCCTCCGAGCTATATATCCGCGTTTAATTCTAGTCATTGAATAAATCAAACTTTTATGAATAACTAATTCTTTTTTTAGTTATTCTTTTCCCCTTTACTAGTCATTAATAACCAAACGAATTATTCCAATGTATAAAAAAAAATTCCAATGGCTTTTGCTACTCTAACCTTCCCCACCACTATTTTTTGCTAGGTATTTTCCTTTGCTTTTAAAGGATAAATTGCCTTGATACTTGATATAAAAAAATAGAATAACTACAAAAAGTAGTAAATAGAAATGTATAAATAGTGGGTTCCATCGTTTCTATGGTTACTTCTAAAACGGTGAGGTCCTCTCTATACACCGGAGCTCCTTCTTTTAATTAATCAATACTATTGGTAACTTGTACAATTCACATTCTTTGGCTCTACCCCATTAATATTCCAGTAATAGGTCTTTCACAATGAGATCCACTTTATACAGTAACGGTATTTCATTTTAAAATTGATTTGGTCGTTTACCCTGTTAGTCCGTTTTTTTCTTTCAAGAGTGGAATATTTTTAATAAAAAATGGAATTTCCCCCGCTTAATGAATAACCATTTGTTATCATTGGGGGTTTTCTAAAAAATGGAGTTTATTGGATTTTCACCAATGTAAACCATAAGTTTCAGACACAATAGAAGATATGAATGATCTATCTTTTTGAAATAATGAATCGAGTTCCTCCATTCTATTTTATTAACAGGTACTGATCCTTGATATTTCAAAAATAATTTCCTTTTTGTGTTTCAGTCTATGATCTAAACGAGTCGCACATACACCCGAGTACATGTTCCTCGTCGCTGAGGGCATCCCCGAAGCGCTGGGGATTTCGTGACATTTCGGATTGGCTGTCTTGTATTTCTAATAAGTTGTTTAATGGTTGGCATATGGAATCATATAAATAATGGGCTGGTTTAGATGGGTTCTAACCGGCTAATTCTGAATTACTTCTCTTCAAGATTCTCTTAAATATTAAAAAAAATATATTTAAGAGAATATGAAACTAAACCTTTAATCTAAAAAGATATAAAATTAGCAATGGTAGATTTGCATGAAATCGCTCCTATTTTTTATTGAACCGCTACAAGATCAACAATTCCATGAGCTTGGGCTTCTGTTGCTGACATAAAAACATCCCTTTCCATGTCTTCGGATACAACCCATATAGGTTTGCCCGTTCTTTGTACATAAACCCTTGTGATGGTTTCGCGAAGTTTTAGTAGTTCTTCCGCTTCCAAGATAAATTCTCCCGTTTGTGCCTCATAAAATGAACTAGCGGGTTGATGGATCATTACCCTGATGATATAATAGAAAAGGTTCTTCTATTTCGCAGAATGAGGCGAGATAACCAAAAAAACAGAGAAATTTGAATAACCGTACAGGCTTTTTTTGTGCATTGCATACGGCTCCACAATGGAATTTACGTTTTTGACCCTTCCTTTCGGCGAAAGAAAACAAAATATAAGTTGTATTATACGCAGATCCATAAATGATCCAATTATCATCCTTCTTTTTTGTAGGAGTTAAAAAAAATACTATGATGGTTCCGTTGCTTTATATATCATTTTTTTGATCCGTCTATGATTCAGCAATCCCAAAGTGTCTTTTTTTTTTTATTTTTTTAATATAAATTGTGTAAATAAGCTTCCGGTGTGAAAACAAAGTTTGTGACGCTGAGATGTGCCCGAATAGGGAAGATATCATTTGAAATACCCCTTCCTTATCTCATACTACTATTTCAATATATAATCTAATTTTTTTAATCTAAAAAATGTCATATCGAATTCGAAGTGCCATGCTATTATTACTTAACTAATTAATATTTCCGATGGCGAAGGCATAGTATTTTTTTCTCGAAAATAAAAAAACTCATTGGCGCCAAGCGTGAGGGAATGCTATACGTTTGGTAATTGCTCCTCCGACTAGGATAAAGGATGCTATTGAAGCGGCCAATCCCATGCATATTGTCTGTACATCGGGTCGCACAAATTGCATAGTATCATAAATAGCCATTCCAGATATTACCCATCCACCAGGAGAGTTTATAAACAAATAAAGATCTTTGGTATCCTTTTCTATACTGAGATATATCATAAGACTAATAAGTTGATTCGAGATTTCGGTATCAACCTCTTGGCCTAAAAAAAATAATCTTTCTCGATAAAGTCGGTTGATTAGGATAAAATTTTATTCCTTAGGAGCCGTACAGGCACCTTTTGATGCATACGGTTCAACAAAAATTGTTAAAAAATCAATGTGTCTATTCCGACCCCCCGTTTTTTCAGAGAAGGCTTTTCTTTCTAACTTAATAAGGGAAGGGCTTGCTCCCCTTTTAAAAGTAAAATAAAAAATAAGTTTTGGACCCTTTTATTAGATATTATAATCCTATAATAAAATAATAAAACGATTTATTAGGCCTGTCAGACTAACTTGATTCATTGATATTTTTTTTCATCGAGATTCAGTTGAAATGGCGATGGTTTTTTCTTGTTCCTGAATGGGCTTCTTCATTTTTTTATTCCATTTTTTTAGGTTTATGCTCTACTCCGAGTAAAAGGAAAAATTTGCCCGATTTTTATTTGCACATATAGGACAAATGAACCAAATACCGCGTCTTTTTTTTACTACTCCTTCTTTTTTTTCAATTAATTTCTTTCACATGTCTTCTGTCAAATAGTCAACAAATTTTTAATTATATTATTTGATTTGATCAACAGTTTTAGATCACCCTGTTTCAATTTTTTGTATTTTTTATTTTAATAGAATTTTTTATCATCATTTTTCATATCATATTTAAGTAGTAATTATAAAAATATTATATATTAATTATCAATTGGGGTTTTGCTAAACGGAGCCTGGATACTTAATTTTATTAGTCCGATCACGTAAAACCATAAAAAATTTTTGATAATATAATATCAATATAAATACTCCCTGCATTTAATTCCACTTTATTTTTTGCGCTTCGCGTTACAAATTTTTGATAATTCAATCAATCTTTTTGGGCGAAACAGAGGATATCTCGATCGAGGGAGAAAACGGGGAAATCCCATATAGCCCAATATATCTGACAAGTCGCACTATATGTCAACCCAAGATGTATCTCCTTCTCCAGGACTTCGAAAAGGTACTTTTGGAACGCCAATAGGCATGAAATTAAAAAAAAGAGAATGAAGTTCTCTATTTCACTTTGATGTGGAAACGTAAGACTGGGGTTTCATTTTTTTAATAATATTATCCTTTTTTCCTACTTTATTAATATTAATCATATTTAAATTAATCATATTTAATACATAAGTTGAATAAGCTAAAATATAAAATAAAAGTAAAGTAAGAGAGAATGAATAAAAATTAAAGGAAACTTTTTACGAACGGGCTTCTGAATGATGAACAACAATAGCTATCTTGGTTCATATAAAATAGGATTCACCCCCATTGCGTATTGGTACTTATCGGATATAGAATAGATCCGCTTCCCTTTTTTACTATTAATTGAATTGTTCCATTATTACTAACAGAATAGAACAAATATTAATCCTTTCTCAGAAATAATTACCTAAAAAAGGGGGGGTCCGTAACATAGTTTTTTCCAATGCAATAAAGTTACATAGTGTCCATTTTTCGTTGATAAAGGGGTATTTCCATGGGTTTGCCTTGGTATCGTGTTCATACTGTTGTATTGAATGATCCCGGTCGTTTGCTTTCGGTTCATATAATGCATACTGCTCTGGTTGCTGGTTGGGCCGGTTCCATGGCTCTATATGAATTAGCAGTTTTTGATCCCTCCGACCCTGTTCTTGATCCAATGTGGAGACAAGGTATGTTCGTTATACCTTTCATGACTCGTTTAGGAATAACCAATTCATGGGGCGGTTGGAATATTACAGGAGGGACTATAACGAATCCGGGTCTTTGGAGTTACGAAGGGGTAGCCGGAGCACATATCGTGTTTTCTGGCTTGTGCTTCTTGGCAGCTATTTGGCATTGGGTATATTGGGATCTAGAAATTTTTTGTGATGAACGTACAGGAAAACCTTCTTTGGATTTGCCCAAGATTTTTGGAATTCATTTATTTCTTTCAGGAGTGGCTTGCTTTGGTTTTGGCGCATTTCATGTAACAGGATTATATGGTCCTGGAATATGGGTATCCGACCCTTATGGACTAACCGGAAAGGTCCAACCCGTAAATCCGGCGTGGGGCGTGGAGGGTTTTGACCCTTTTGTTCCGGGAGGAATAGCCTCTCATCATATTGCAGCAGGGACGTTGGGTATATTAGCGGGCTTATTCCATCTTAGTGTTCGTCCGCCTCAACGTCTATACAAAGGATTACGTATGGGAAATATTGAAACCGTCCTTTCCAGTAGTATTGCTGCTGTCTTTTTTGCAGCTTTTGTTGTTGCTGGAACTATGTGGTATGGTTCTGCAACTACTCCCATCGAATTATTTGGTCCTACTCGTTATCAATGGGATCAGGGATACTTTCAACAAGAAATATATCGAAGAGTTAGTGCTGGACTAGCTGAAAATCAAAGTGTATCAGAAGCTTGGTCTAAAATTCCTGAAAAATTAGCTTTTTATGATTATATTGGTAATAATCCAGCAAAAGGGGGGTTATTCCGAGCGGGTTCAATGGACAATGGGGATGGAATAGCTGTTGGATGGTTAGGACACCCCGTCTTTAGAAATAAAGAAGGGCGTGAACTTTTTGTACGCCGTATGCCTACTTTTTTTGAAACATTTCCGGTTGTTTTGGTAGACGGAGACGGAATTGTTAGAGCCGACGTCCCGTTTAGAAGGGCAGAATCTAAATATAGTGTCGAACAAGTAGGTGTAACTGTTGAGTTTTATGGTGGTGAACTCAATGGAGTGAGTTATAGTGATCCCGCAACTGTTAAAAAATATGCTAGACGGGCTCAATTGGGTGAGATTTTTGAATTAGATCGTGCTACTTTGAAATCCGATGGTGTTTTTCGTAGCAGTCCAAGAGGTTGGTTTACTTTTGGGCATGCTTCGTTTGCTCTACTTTTCTTCTTTGGACACATTTGGCATGGTGCTAGAACCCTCTTCAGAGATGTTTTTGCTGGTATTGATCCAGATTTGGATGCTCAGGTGGAATTTGGGGCATTCCAAAAACTTGGAGATCCAACTACAAAAAGACAAGCAGTCTGATGCAACATTGATTTTTTATTTTAGTTTATGTTTGCGATTAATTTTATTTAATAGGTAGGGTACTGTAGGAATCTTGATTTAAATCGCTGCCGTTTCTTTGACTCTTTTTTGTTCTTTATCCGGAGGGATACTCCTAAGTAAACATAAACAAAACAGGTATGAAAGCTATAATTGTAAACCACGATCAAATTTATGGAAGCATTGGTTTATACATTTCTCTTAGTATCAACTTTAGGGATCATTTTTTTCGCTATTTTTTTTCGGGAACCGCCTAAAATTTCAACTAAAAAATGAAATAATTTTTCATTATCTTCATTGACGTAATGAGCCTCCAAATAATTGGAGGCTCATTACGTCAACTAGTCCCCGTGTTCCTCGAATGGATCTCTTAGTTGTTGAGAGGGTTGCCCAAAGGCAGTATATAGAGCATACCCAGTAAAACTTACAAGTAACCCAGATATAAAGATGGCGACTAGAGTTGCTGTTTCCATTATTATAGAATTGAAAGACCGCAATGGATCTATGCTAAGATCGTTTATTTACAACGGAATGGTATACAAAGTCAACAGATCATAATGAATACAAAATAAGATTTATGGCTACACAAACTGTTGAAGATAGTTCTAGATCTGGTCCAAGAAGCACTACTGTAGGGAAGTTATTGAAACCGTTGAATTCCGAATATGGTAAAGTAGCTCCTGGATGGGGAACGACCCCTTTTATGGGTGTTGCAATGGCGCTATTTTCAGTATTCCTATCTATTATTTTGGAGATTTATAATTCTTCTGTTCTACTGGATGGAATTTCAGTGAATTAGACTGAGAAGAATCTTGAAGTCCTAGCTTTTCGTTCGATACAAAAAAGTAAAGTATGTAGGTCTAAAATTTTTAGCCTATTCTCCTTTGGTAGTTCGACCGCGAAATTTTTTTCTGCATTGTATATTTCCGGAATATGAGTGTGTGACTTGTTAGAATTGACCCTATAGATAGTACAGAGAATGGGGTCTGTCATCTTTATCAAGATGGTTTTACTTCGTCGGATATTCATTCGAGTATCGGGAGCACGAAATAGATCAAATAGATCACAAAGTTTTCGAACTATGATTCATACTTAATACTCAGACCTCGTAGCCGGACTTCTTTCCGTTCTATCTTATAAACTTTAATAAATCAAACTTTTTTTCTGCTTTTTAACTCTTATTTAGATCAAAGGACAAACGCTTATTTGTATTTTATGTTTTTAATCATTATAGCTCTTTTTTTGATTGAAATTGAATAATTGATGATCCAATGGTTCTCACTCAGTGAACGTTGGACTTTGAAGGTTTCATTGAATTATCGTGGTTTTCGTATGAATCTGAGGTTTCAATTAATTAGTTAAGTAGGGTCTTAACAAGAGAATTCCTATCAATAATAAAGAAAACAAGAAGAAATCCGCATTCCCATTCCATACAAATACCAAATAAAAAAGACAATAAAGATAGGTAATCTAGAAGATTCAAGAGGCCTGTAATGATCAACACAACATAAAGACGTATGAGCTGACTTGAGTTTTTGGCATTTAACCACAAAGAAGAGCTTTAGCATTTTGACTCTTTCATATCTTTAAATAATATTGAATGAGAGAG